TATTCCGTTTCTGGTTTCCCATACTTTTTGTAAAAAGGCCCCAGTCTTCCGTTTTTCAGCTTTTAATAAACTCCTGCTCGAGCTCCTCGGCTAACTCTGGTTCTTTCGAAGAAGACCTTGATTTGAAAAGAGAAATCAACACCTTGCTTGATCCATTGAATGATCAAACAATTTTGCTTTTAATACTCAAGGGGATTTGGAGGACCAGCGAGGCGATCGCAAATCTCACAAATTAATTAAAGAGTAAACGTATGCGGTGGCTCCTAAACTAACTTCTCTCCTACATCTGATCGCAACCAGGTACGTCTGGTCATTTTTTTAATAGTAAGGGGCGGAGGGGTACCATTTCTTTTCTCTGTCCCGCTATACAGGGCTTGATGTACAGTTTCCTCTTTTTCTTGCATTTTTGTTGATTTGCCTATTGTCACTTTCTGGTGCTGTGACTTCTGTAAGCCCTCCTTCACTTCAGATGAAGCGGCTAAAGCGCGAGTCTCTACTGCTCCGAAAACTCAGGATTCAGAGAGGTAGACAGGAAATGAATGGGGTCTCACAGAGTCCTCTAGTTCCGTTCCGGCCCTCCTACTTAGTTCCTCCGGACGTTAGAAGCGTTGACGATCTTTTTTCCTTATGGACATGACTACTATTTTGCTTGATTAGTCCTCGCATGACTCTTCTTCACACTGATTTCAATCCGATTCGTCGACTTATTGGCCGGATATCAATACCGTCTACTGATCATGGAAGCTAGTGTGGCCAATGCGTCAGCAAACTGATTCTTCGTCCTCGACAGATAATTGAAGGTAATCCGTCTGAACTTTAGGCTGATATCTTCCAGATACTGATGGTAGGGAATGAGCTTCTGATCTTTGGTTTTCCAATCACCAGTTGTCTGAAAGATGATAAGTGACGAATCTCCATATACATCAATCTCCTTGATTCTCAACTCGAGGGCGCGAAGCGCCTGTGATACACGCAGAATATTCAGCGATATTGTTTGTGCAAAAGAATCTCAACTTGACGGCTATGGGAATATGGGCTGGGCTCCTTTTTTTTGGCGAGCTTTAAGATAGCATGTAGAAAGGGGCTGCTTCCAACTCCATTTCCGTTCTGATTTACTGCACCGTCAAAGAACATTTGCCAATCATGAGGAGTTTCGTCTTCTTCTTCGCCTACCGCAAATAGAATAGCTTCGCCCGCGAAATTCGTCCCCTTACTAAAAAATCAAGCTCATAGTCAGGCACGGGATGGGATGATCCGCAGGTGGTCTGCTATTGCCTGCCCCTTGCCTTTCTCATTTAGGGCTTCTGGGTGACGTACACAATATCGAACTCTGAGAGTAACATCCGCCACCTTGCTGTACGGCCCGTGAGGGCTGGCTTTTCAAAGAGATACTTCAGCGGGCCCATCCTTGCAGCATGGTCGTATAGTTCAACATGTAGTGGCGTAGGCCTTGCGAGGCCCGTGTAAGAGCACAACAGGTCTTTTCTAGAACCGTATACCTTGTCTCATAATCAGTGAACTTCTTGCTGAGATAGTATATGGCTCTTTCCTTCCTACCCGTTTCATCGCGCTGATCAAGGACACAACTCATGGATGCTTCCATTACTTACAGATACATCAGGAGAGGTCGACCAGGCGTTGGCGGTACCTGGATGGGAGGATTGAGTAGATATTTCTTAACTTTGTCAAACGCCTTTTGGCAATCCTCGTTCCTTGTGTCTATCTTTTCTGAAAGGCGGGGTATTCTTTCTGAGCAGTTTAAAGATCGGCTCACAGATGGGTGTGGGCTGGGCAATGAACCTGCTGATGTATTGTAGCCTGCCCAAAAAAGCCCAGATTTCTTTCTCTGTCTTTGGTACCGGCATGTCGATAATTGCTTTGCCTTTTGCAGGTCGACTTCGATTTATCTTCTGCTGACAATGAACCCGAGTAGCTTACCTGACAAAGCACCAAAACCCCTCCCGGCTTTCTTTTTCGGATGAAGACGAAGACTGTATTTCCGCAATCTGTCAAACACTTTCTTCAAATTCACGGTCTTCTTAAGCCCAAGACTTGGCGATCGTGTCATCGACATAGATAGACCTCCATTTCCTTGTGAATCATATCATGAAACAGCGCAGTCATGGCTCGCTGGTACGTCGCCCCGGCATTCTTTAGACCAAACGGCATCACCTTGTAACAGAACGTGCCCCCCTATCCGATATGGTGATAAACGCTCTGTCTTCCTCGGCCATCTTGATCTGGTTATATCAAGAGAAAGCATCCATAAAGGACAGCATCCCATGTCCAGCGGTGTTGTCCACCAGAACATCGATGTGCGGAAGAGAAAAAGAATCTTTTCGGCTTGCCTTGTTTAGGGTCTTTTGACTCACGGAACCTGCTTTATGAGGGAAAAACCGTTCTCGAAAAGCGTGACCATCCCGTTGAATCTCGTTACCCTCCCGTGTGGTTATGGGGGCGCGCCCGCTTTCCACTATTATGGAGCCGGGCCGCAAGCAAG